GTTTCTTAGATCCAAATTCTAGAAAAACTATAAGGGGTCCCCTTGTGTAAAATCCAAAAACTTTTTTTTCAGTGCAGGTTTAAGTGAGTTGTCAATGTGTCCCTTTTCAGATGTTCCCTAGATTAAACTAAGGTTTTTATTTTTTAACTTTTTTTTCTTGTTTTTTTACCTTTTAACGTTGGTCATTGAAGGCCTCCCTTCGGTCCTTTCGTACTAGAAGGGTTATTTAGAAGATAGAAGCTGACCTGACTTACGTCGGTCTGAACTCAGATCATGTAGGGAATTAATGGACGAACAGTCCAACCTTAAAGAGCTGCTACACCCTTTGGTTACCCCAATCCAACATCGAGGTCGCAATCCTTCTCGTCAATATGGGCTCTTAGAGAAGATAACGCTGTTATCCCTGCGGTAACTTTTTCCGTTTTCCAGAATAACTGGGTCGCTAAATTTTTTAGGTGAAATGTTTTCTTCCTAATTAACTGGAGGATTCTTTTTCTCCACGGTTGCCCCAACCAAAGCTTTATCTAAAATTTACCTTTTTCAAAGAAATAAAAGGTAGATGACATTTCAGGGTTAGCTTAAGCTCGACAGGGTCTTCTCGTCTTTCTTTTTTGTTCACGCTTCTTCACGTGATTAGAAGATTAGGAGGGAGGGAAGAGAGACAGTGAAAGAGTGAAAAGCCATTCATACAGGTCCCCATTTAAGAGACAAGTGATTATGCTACCTTTGCACGGTCAAAATACCGCGGCCGTTTAGAATAAATTCCACTGGGCAGGCTGCACCCCACATATGAAGTTCGTGGGGCTATGTTTTTGGTAAACAGTCCCCCTTTTTATTTGCCTAGTTCCTTTCTTCCCCTTTTTTCCTTGTTTAACCACTTCCTGCGTTGGAAAGGATTTCTTGATGCCTGTTCTTGTGGTTTTAGGCGTTCTTGGTTGCGTTTTAGTTTTCCTCTAGTGGGTAACAAAGTCTTTTTCTTACTCGTTTTAACATTATTATTTTCCTTTAGTTCAAAAGAGGTTAGATCTTGTATCAAAAATTTTCGGGTCGAGAGGATTTGAGCTTTAACGCTTTCTTTTAGATGGCCGCTTTTAGGCCTACTTTGATCCTTCCCCTTTTCACTTGTTTTTGGTCTTTCCTTCTTTCCTGGTTGTTTCCTTTTTGAGAAAAGAACTTATCTTCTTTTCTCTTTCTTCCCTCTTTTCTTTCCTAATATTTTTCTTTAAGATAAAAACTGTGAATGAGGGAGAAAAGCTTAAACTTTTTTCTAAGAAAACCAGCTATCATCTGGCGCGTTAAACATATCATCTCTAACCAAACCTCTTTCACCACTCTTGCAACAGTGGTTGTGTAGTTCTCCTTTGAGAGGGTTAGGTTAGCTCTCCAGATTTCGGGTGCTGTTCTGCTTATCATCAGATCTTGTTAAACCATAATACAAAAGGTACGATTAACTCTTATCCTTTTTTTAACTTTCACTATATTTCAGCTTTCCCTTGCGGTACTGTTTTACATTATACAATAGTACTTTAAAATTTTCTATTTATTAGCTTTTTAACTTTTATCTTTATATGAATAAAAAGAATATAGGCAGAAGAAGTAAGCCTCAAATTGTTATTGGGATTAGGGTCCTTATAATAGGCTGCGAGAGTCTCCTTTTCCCGGAGCGAAATGATACTATTTTCAGCCTGTGCTGCGGGAACAAAGTCAGTCTAGTTTTGAAAACTATTCGGATGTAAAAGAATAGTCTTATTAACCTTCCTATAAGGAAAAACGGTATTATAAAGTTTTTGCCGTTTAGCGAGAATACAATTAGAGGTACTACCTTTTTGATGAATCCACCTAGAGGAGGTAATCCACCTAAGGACAGAAGTGCTATTGAGAATAGCACAGCTGTAATTGGGACCACTTTTGACTTCCTAAGAGAAGAAAGATAGTAAAGGGAACCTTTGTGACATATGAGTAGAATGGCTGTTTTTTTCAGTATGTAGAACAGGAATAATAAGTAAGACACTTCAGGGATGAAGAAAGCTACGCATGTGATTCATCCTAGGTGTCCTATCGAAGAGTATGCTAATATCTTTCGTATTCTTATCTGTTTTAGTCCTCCTCATCCTCCAATCAAAACGGATAATATGGAGCAAACTACTATTATTTCAGACGAAACTAATTTCGAAAGTGACAGTAATAAGAACATTGGGGCTATCTTTTGTCAACATGCTATTATTATAGTGCTAAGAAATGGGAGCCCTCTCAATACATCGGGGAACCAAAAGTGGCATGGAGCGAGACCTAACTTTATTATTAGTGCAGCTGTTATTATAAAATAAGATATTGGTGAAGTTATTCTTTTTACGTCCCATCTTTTTCTTATTCAGAGGTTTAGAACAGCCCCTTTTAGCAATAGAGCAGCTCTAAACGCTTGCACTAAAAAGTACTTTAGCGTAGCTTCTACACTTCGAGATTGCCTAGTGTACCTAAGCAGGGGAATTATTGATAGGGTTCTTAGCTCTAGCCCTAATCATATTGGGAATCAGTGATTAGAAAATATAACTAATCTTGTCCCAGCCATTAACCTAGTTAAGAGAAAAGCTTTTACTAGTCGTTTCATAGGACTTAAGAGGATTTTAACCTCTACTGTCTGATTATCGGTCAGATATTCCAACTAGGAGTAAGTCCTTATTAGCTTTATAAAATAAATGGGGACCTTTTTGTTACCACCATTATACTCAAGGTAAGTGAAAAAATACCTAGTGATAACGGAAGATAGTTCTTTCATGTCAGATGCATCAGCTGATCATAACGGAACCGTGGGTAGGAGGCTCGAACCCATAAAAAAAAGAACACAAGGGCTATTGCCTTTGTTCTTATGACTAGGCTGGCAATCACCGGTATAGTAGAAAACGGCCTTCCTCCACCCATAAAAATAATAATTCTTAAAACTTTCATGAATATAATTTTTGCATACTCCGCTATGAAAAATAAGGCAAATGGCCCTCCGGCATACTCAACTTTGTATCCTGAGACTAGCTCTGATTCCCCCTCTGTTAAGTCGAAAGGCGCTCGTTTGGTTTCGGCAAGCGTGGAGATCAGCCACATAAAAAGAAGTGGCAAGTGAGGTAATAACATTCAGCAATTTTGTTGGGATAAAGTTATTTCCTTAAGAGAGAAAGAGCCCGTCCATATAAGTATAGATAATAAAATAAGACCCATTCTTATTTCATATGAAATCGTTTGGGCTACTGCTCGTATCCCGCCTAGCAGGGAGTACTTAGATTTTGAAGCTCATCCTGACCCTAAAAGGGCGTATACAGCTAATCTCGAAACTCCAAGTACTAGAAGAAGAGATAGTTTCACTTTTAATGTAGGCTGGGGGATGGGTATCAACGACCACAAAACGAGCGCTAAGATTAAAAATAGGAGAGGAGAAAAAAAGAATAAGTATGGAGAAGCTGTTGACGGCTTTAACGTTTCCTTTACAAATAACTTTAATGCGTCAGCAAATGGTTGTAGTAATCCGTATGGTCCAACAACTTTTGGACCCTTACGGAATTGCATATACCCAAGAACCTTTCGTTCTACTAAAGTGAGGAAAGCTACGGAAATAAGAATCGGGACTAAAAAAGCAAGTGCCTGAATAATAAAAAATAATATGTCCATAACCTTAAAAAAGAGTTGAACTTTTGATGAGGGAGCTTAGGTCCCCTGCATTACCGCTTTGCTATTAAGGTGTTATTTGGCATTTCTTTAGTAATATCATTTCTGTTAGTTTTTATTTATATAAATAGCGTCTAACGGCCCCAAAAGTCTTTATTAAACAAAAACAGGGTTTTTGCCTTTTTCTTTTAGCTTACACTATCTTGGGATTTTAACCAAGGTCTTCTGATTGGAAGTCAGATATATTTCAATAATAATAGGGTTAATGGCGAAGAGTAAGACTTTCACCTACATTCAAGGATTTACAATCCTATGCTTTTTCAGCCACCTTGCCTTTTCAAGAGGGAAGTTTTAGTTTAGAAAAACGTTGGACTGTCAGACCAAAAACATAGGTTAAATCCCTATAAGCTTTGTTATTAAAACCGCTCATATGTAAATGAACGGGCCGTAGGTTCGGGTAGAGTATAGTTTTTATTATTGCAAAGGGGAGATTTTAACCCCCATTCTTGGAGTATGAGCCCAAAAGCTTAAATTAGCTTACTTTGCGTTTTCAAAAATCAAGACATAGCTAGGGAGTAAGCTACTCTTTTACACGGAGTGAAGGTTTGTGCAACTCAAACTGTCTTGAGAGGTAAGCCTATTATGTTACTTCTGTAGATAAACCAAATTCTGCAAGATCTAGTTAAATTAATAGAAGCGATTAGTATAAAGTCAACTTAAGGGTTCTGTCTTTATATAAACAGGGTCTTAACCAAGGTCTTCTGATTGGAAGTCAGATATATTTCAATAATAATAGGGTTAATGGCGAAGAGTAAGACTTTCACCTACATTCAAGGATTTACAATCCTATGCTTTTTCAGCCACCTTGCCTTTTCAAGAGGGAAGTTTTAGTTTAGAAAAACGTTGGACTGTCAGACCAAAAACATAGGTTAAATCCCTATAAGCTTTGTTATTAAAACCGCTCATATGTAAATGAACGGGCCGTAGGTTCGGGTAGAGTATAGTTTTTATTATTGCAAAGGGGAGATTTTAACCCCCATTCTTGGAGTATGAGCCCAAAAGCTTAAATTAGCTTACTTTGCGTTTTCAAAAATCAAGACATAGCTAGGGAGTAAGCTACTCTTTTACACGGAGTGAAGGTTTGTGCAACTCAAACTGTCTTGAGAGGTAAGCCTATTATGTTACTTCTGTAGATAAACCAAATTCTGCAAGATCTAGTTAAATTAATAGAAGCGATTAGTATAAAGTCAACTTAAGGGTTCTGTCTTTATATAAACAGGGTCTGTAAATATAGTCAAAGTCTTATCTGTTTTTAACCAGAAACTTTTGATTTGCAATCAAACATGTAAAACACCTTAAGACCCAAAGACTACAAAATTCTAATTTGTATTTTGAGCTTTGAAGGCTCAAGGTTTAGTTAACCTAAGTCTTCCGTGGTTTTAGTTTATAAAAACATTTGCCTTGCAAGCAGAAGATCTAAAAGTAATTTAGACTCCACATATAATAGTTTAAAAAAGGATTTGCACCTCTGGTCATAGATCCTAAATCTATTGCATTACTAACTTTGCTATTTAAACTTCTGAGTTGAAAGGAGTACAACCTTCATCCTTTTGGTTAACGGCCAAATGCTATCGTTTCAGCTTCAACTCAATCATATACTAACTACTTATAAAATAATGTGAGAAGTATTTTAATGAAAAATAAGGGACTTTGATTCCCTAGATGTAAGTTCGTTCCTTACCTTTTCAGAAGCATAGGAAATTCCTATATCAACGGCTCCCAAAGCAGTTATTTTTAATAAACTAGCTTCTGGAGTATTATCATTTATATAAATGGAACAAAATTTTTTGTCACGCCGAGCGATTAAACTAAAAGAGAGCGGATATTATTAGATCAAGTATTATTTAAAGGGGTAAGGTTGTATAAAGAAAACAAATTATAATAGTAAAAAGAAGCGAACTATAAGATTAACTATAATGTCCTGGAAGGGTGCCGTGGAGACATCGGAGACAAAACCTTGGGGCGGAGGAGTAAGGTTCATAGGTGTTTGTCGTAGATAGTAAAAGAAGGTACCCGTAGGAGATTATGAAGCGGAGGCGTCCGAGCAGTTACTTAACCCATTAGTAGGGAAGCATTTGTCTAGTGAGGCTAAAGGCTGATAAAGGAAAAAGTAAAATTAAAGGGCCCGCGATGGAAGTCTGAAAGACTGAGTATAAGAGAAGGAAAGATATGAAGACGGATCTGAGCCGGGGAGGGGTTTCTAAGGGGAGATATTCTCCTGAAAAAGCTATAAGAGGGAGTTAAACCCTCTTTTCCAGTTTACAAGACTGGCTGTTTGTCGTTAACTTTTATAGCTGCTTTTACCAAGGGTTCAACTTGGGTCTAGGGCTTGAAAAGCCCTCGTTTTTCCGAAACTACAAAAGCTTTAACCAGGTACACCTTCCGGTACACCTACTATGTTACGACTTTTCTCCTCGTTTGACGAGAGTGACGGGCGATGTGTGCGCATTCTAGAGCTGATTTCATAATGTTTCTCTTTACTTTTATTACTATCGAATCCTCTTTCATTAACTTTTTCAATGCTAAATTCTCGGTTAAGAAATAAAGTAGCTCATCTATTCCCACTCTATAAGCTGCACCTTGATCTGACGTTGGGGAAATTCCTTTTCGCTCACTTTCTTAAAGAGGTGAACTGACGACGATGGTATACAAGCTGAATTTATCTTTGAGTGGTGAGGTTCCTCGTGGGTTATCGATTCAATGACAAGCTCCTCCGAAAAGGGGTAGAAAACCGCCAAGTTCTTTAAGTTTTAGCCTTTAGCCGTACTACTCTGGTGTTTTAGGGTTTACTAGTAAGTATAGTGGAGTATCTAATTCCAGTTTATTTCTTACTTTTTCAGTTGAGCTTTTCTAGCTATTTTTCTATTATTTAGCTTATTACTGCTGAGTTTTTACTCATAGCTAGTTCTCCGAGCTTTACTTCCTTTAACCGGTGAGGTTTAACTAGGGATTAACGTGTAACCGCGGTTGCTGGCACGTTATTGACCATCCCTCTTCTTCTTATCTATTTCCTGGTTTCCCAGATTTAATAAAACTAAGCACTGCAGTCGCAAGGTATATTTTCTTTAGGTATTTTAACTTATAGATCGAATCAGAAGGTTTTACATTCTGATTCCTCTTGCTGGTTCGTTTAATAACTTACATGTGGCAGATAGAAGAAAGCTAAAATTTAAGCTAGAACCAAGCTTTTATTAGAGAAAGGAGTTCAACCTTTGATCTGGCATTTTCAACGCCAAGCTTTGGCCTTAAGCTACTCTAATATCGTAGGAGTAGCTTTTTTTCTACTATTGCTATTCCCGGGAAGAGAAAAACAAATACAGAGAAATAAAGCACAGAGGCTACCTGGCCTATTATTATATAGGGCTCCTCGACAGGTTGTCTTCCTATTCATGTCAAAATAATAAAAGTTGCAGCTAAAATTCAAAATGTGACTTGCGTTAGTGGTCGAAAGGTCGAAGCTTGTTTTCATGAGGTATGTAATAGAGGGACTAAAAACCACACTAATACAGCAGCTAGCAACGCGATAACTCCTCCTAACTTTTTAGGGATAGAGCGAAGTATTGCGTAAGCAAAAAGGAAGTACCATTCCGGTTGAATGTGGGTAGGCGTTACTAGCGGGTTAGCGGGGATAAAATTCTCTGGGTCTTTTAAAGCTGTCGGAGCTAAAAGAGCAAGTGTAAGTATTCCGGCCAGCAGGACTAAAAACCCAACAAGATCCTTAGTTGAGAAGTAGACGTGGAACGGCGCCTTATCATATTTGCTGTCTAAACCTGTTGGGTTTTTTGATCCTGTCTGGTGTAGAAATAATAAGTGTATGATCGATAGGGCTGCTATAATAAAAGGGAAAAGGAAGTGGAAGGTGAAGAATCGGGTTAGTGTCGCTTTGTCTACAGAAAATCCTCCTCATACTCATTGTACTAACATCTCTCCTATATAAGGCACAGCCGACAGAAGTTTTGTAATTACTGTTGCGGCTCAGAAAGACATCTGACCTCAAGGTAACACGTATCCTACAAAAGCAGTTACCATTGTTATCAGAAACAGTATAACCCCTATGTTTCATGTTTCCTGTTTTACATAGGATCCATAATAGATACCTCGTCCTATGTGGCAGTAAAGGCAAATAAAGAAAAAAGAAGCTCTTTTTGCGTGTATATTTCGAAGAAGTCATCCATATTTTACGTCTCGGCATATGTGTCTTACTGATGAGAAAGCTAGAGAAACATCAGCGGTGTAGTGCATAGCCAAAAATATCCCGGTGATTAGTTGCACTATTAAACATAGTCTTAAAAGAGATCCAAATTTTCATCATACGGAAAGTTTTCTTGGGGCTGGTAGATCCACCAAGGATCCGTTTAGTATTCGAAAAAGAGGGTGCCTCTTTCGTAGCGGTCCTGTCATTTATATAAATGGTGTTTTACTTGTTTATGTTGCTTTTGTTGTTAGGAAGTACTTTGGTTTTTTATAGTCTTTCGCCTTACTATGCGGCTTTGGGTTTGATGATAAGGTCCCTCTTTGGGTGTGTTGTTTTAACTTCCCTCGGTTTAACCTTTTTGGCCCTCCTTTTACTTTTAATTTATATGGGTGGTATGCTCGTGGTCTTTGTTTATTCTAGCGCTTTGTCTGCCGATCGATATCCGATGGTTAGTAACTTGGGGGAGGTAATTTTACTTTTTTTGTTGCTTTCCTTTTGGGTTCTTTTTATTTTTGAGGACTTTTTAGAATCAAGAACTTTGTTTAAGCTTCTCTCACCTTTAAAAGATTTGTCTTCCCTTTCTGTGCTATATGATTGTGGGGGAGCTTACCTACTTATAGGGGGTCTGGCTCTTTTAGTGGTTCTAATTGTGGCCTTGGTGGTTTCCTATGGCTCTTCCCTTTTAGCACTTCGAGCTTTGTAGTGCTCATCATTACATATATTATATAATTATTGCTGTTGTTAAAATACATATGACAATAAGAGATATAGACAAAAGGTATTGCTTTATGTAACCTGTCTGTGTTATTTGCTGTGCCTTTGTTAGGCCCCTTTTAACTGCAAACATCCCTTGTCCTCCTGCCGTTTCTCTTCAGCCTCGGTCTAAGGCTCGAGTAGTTAGGGTTAAGGCAGTGGTTTTTGTTATATTTCTTGAAATCATATGCGATGTAGAAGTATAAAACCAGGTCTTTCTAAAAAAGGTTTTCATGGTTGTTTTATTTTTTTTGGAAAGTATAAGAGCTCTCACTATGGTGGCACCAATTACTGTTACAACTAGCGGCATGGCCTTAACTATCCTGATGGGGAATAGTCTCGGTAGATTTAGAAGCCAAGCACCTATTAATCACCCAGCAAAAATAGCCCCGATAGCTAGCCGCACTAAAGGAGAGGTAAGTTTTGGTTTCTCTTCTTTCATAGGTTTTGTAGGGGGTTTCCTTGAGTTTTTGAGGAAACAAAACGTTACTATCCGGAAACTATAGGCCGCTGTTAAAAGCGTAGCTATAATAGCTAGAGAAAACGAGATCAAGTTTCTTGGGTTTTCTACAACTAACTCTAAAATAAGGTCCTTAGAGTAAAATCCTCTTAGGAATGGTACTCCCATTAGAGCTATTCTTCCTAAAAATAGACATCTTGAAGTTATAGGAAGACTTTCCCTTATTTTAGACATCTTTCGAAGATCTTGTTCTTTTTTATGTCTGTGGATAATTCTTCCCGAGCATAAAAATAGCATTGCCTTAAAAAAAGCATGAGTACAGATGTGGAACAACGCAACTTTAGGTTTACCTAATCCTATAGCCACAACCATTAGACCTAGCTGGCTTGTTGTGGAATAAGCTATTATCTTCTTAATGTCATGTTGTTGAAATGCTGAGGTTGCTGCAAAAATAGCCGTTAGGGAACCTATAATTAGAGTTACATTCAAAAAAGTTTCGGAGGGTGTGATAATTGTCGTCATTCGGATTAGAAGAAAAACACCGGCCACTACCATTGTTGACCTGTGGAGCAAAGCTGATACTGGGGTCGGTCCTTCCATCGCAGCCGGCAACCACGGATGAAGACCGAACTGGGCTGACTTACCTATAGCTCCTATTAAAGAGGTAAATAAAATGGCAGACATTCAAAAACCACTAATTCTTTTTGTTGATAAACTTTTTATATCTCAACTTCTTGTTTTTATTAGTAGACCAGATATTACAACTATAATTCCAATGTCTCCTATTCGTTTATACACTATAGCTTGAAGAGCGGAAGCTTTCGCGTCCGTTCGAGTGGACCACCATCTTATTAGTAAAAAGGATAAAAACCCCACTCCTTCTCAGCCGATAAAAAACAAAAAAATGTTTTTAGCTGACGTTAAAATTAGCATTTTTAGAAGAAAAATCATCAGTAAACGGAAAAAGTTTTTTCCGTTTGGGTCAGCCCTCATGTAGTATATAGAGAATTCTATTATAGACCATGTTACTAATAGGGCGGCCGATGAGAAAAATATAAACTTTCTGTCTATTTTTATGGACAGAAAAGATTTAAGTTTACCAGTGTTTAGCCATGGTAAAACAGAAGAAACAGAAGGTTCCCCGCCTCCCACTATAAAAATAGTTAATTTTAATAATGATAGTACAGCAAGAACCTTCATGGTCGTGAGAGCTATTTTAGCCTCGTTTAGTTTTCGTAAGCTGTTTTTTTCAATTCTCTTTGCCGAGAAAGATGAAGCTATTAGTAGGATAATAAATATTGTAAGGGTAATACTAGAGTTAACAGTTCCTGGAGAGAAAAACATCGAGTCCTTCATGGAGTTAAACCACAAATTCTTTGGCTTAGCAGGCCAAGAATATTCACATAGGACTCGGATCTAAAGGCAAATACAATATGCCGTCTCTAATGCCACAAATTAGTGTTTTCCTAAACTACTTAGATCATACCATACATGATTTTGGCGCTGCTATTATAGAGAGTAAGGGAAGAAGATGGAAAAGAATTAAAATGTGTTCCCGAGGTCTTATTCCATTGAAGCTCACGGAAGATAATACAATTCTTTGTGTTTTTGTTTTTTGGTATATAAGTAAAGAGTAGATTGCTCCGAAGACAGTCGCTATTCCTAGTATTGGAGCTAAGAATATGGTTCATCTTATAATACCTGTTATTATATAAAGCTCTCCTATAAGTTTAGGCAGAGGCGGTAATCCCAGTTTCGCTGCACACCTTATCAATCACCAGAGTGGTAAGAGAACTGTTACCATCTTAAATCCTCGTGTAATAAATATTTTTCGCGTATGTGTTCGTTCGTACAAAATTTTGGCTAGGGCAAACAAAGCAGAGGAAACCAATCCGTGGGCTATCATTAGCATTATAGCTCCCCTTATTGTTCAGTCTGAGAACACTATTGTACCGGCTGCCACTAGGCTCATATGGCCCACTGATGAATATGCTATTAGTGCCTTAAGGTCCGTTTGCCGTGTGCATAGAACACTGGTTATTAGGGCCCCTCAGCAACATATAACCGTTAATATGGTTGACAGCGCGGTGACGTCTGGGAAGTAAGCTTTCATTCGTATTATACCATAACCACCTAACTTTAGTAATATTGCGGCCAGGATCATGGAACCTGCCACTGGTGCTTCTACGTGGGCCTTCGGTAGTCATAGGTGGAACCCGTATATCGGCATCTTTACTAGGAAAGCCACAATAGTTATTACTCACCATATTTTTATCCTAAAAAAGGTTTTCCCCTGTAGTCTTATTACTTCCGACATGGGTATCATTAGTGTGGACGTAGTCTGACTTATAAGTACAATTGATACTAATAGGGGTAGGGAACCAAATAACGTGTAAAAAAGAAAGTATGTTCCAGCTTGAAGGCGTTCCACTTTTGCTCCCCACCGTGTTATTAAGACTAAGGTAGGTATTAAAGTTGCTTCAAAGCATACGAAAAACGAGAGAATTTTTAGCGAGGAAAACGTTAAAAGAAGAAAAAATATGATGGAGCAGGTGAGTGCTAGAAACCCTTTCTGAAGTTTCCCTCTTTTTCCCTTGATGACTTTTTGTGCTAGGAAACATAGAGGCGCTAGTCAGCATCTAAGAATTATTAAGGGAGCTGATAGTGAGTCTATTGCTAGGCTATACCTAAGAAATGATCAACTTGCTCTCCCTCTATTTTTCACCGTCGTTATCGAAAGAAAAGTCATCATGGCTAGAGCTACAAACAGGGCATTTCATTTTCAGCTCTTTACTTTAATTAGTATAATCGTGGAAATCGAGACTCTCAATAATGTTAACATTTACTTTTATTCCGCTCATTCTAAGCCTCCTTGTTGTCATTCATATGCTAATCCAGCTGCTAGTATTATTAGGAAGACTGAAGATAGAGGAAGAAGTACAGATATGTTTTTACTAGAGGCAGGTATTATCGGAAACAGCAGTGCTATTTCTAAGTCAAATATCAAGAACAGTATGGCTACTAGAAAAAACCGGAAGGAAAAGGGAAGACGCGCTGATTTTATTGGGTCGAAGCCGCACTCATAAGGAGACCTCTTTTCTAATTCTAGAGACCGTCTGGGGAGGAAGTGTCCTACAACTAATAGAAGACTTGACAATATAATGGCTATAGTCAGAAAAACTAGGAATTTCATTTTTGTTATTTTTTATTAATATAAAGGGGAGGAGTGGCAGAATGTTTTTGCGCTTGACTTGAAATCAAATGACGAAGGTTTAATTCCTTCCTCCTCTTAGGATCCTCATCAGTAGATGCACACATATAAGAAAAGTCAAACTACGTCAACGAAGTGTCAGTATCACGCAGCGGCTTCAAATCCAAAGTGATGGTGGTTGGAAAAGTGGTGGCTTAATAAACGGAAAAAGCATACGGCTAAAAAGGTGGTTCCTATTATAACGTGGAGCCCGTGGAATCCGGTTGCTACAAAAAAGGTGGAACCGTATACTCTGTCAGCAATAGTAAAGGGAGCATCTAGATATTCCCATGCTTGTAGGGCTGTAAAGTATAATCCTAATACTACGGTCAGACCTAAGGCTTGTACAGCTTCTCCCCGGTTTTTCTCTATTATCCTGTGGTGGGCTCAAGTTATAGTAGCTCCTGATGACAATAGTACCGCCGTTTTTAGTAGGGGTACCAGAAATGGTTTCAATGCATCAATTCCTGTAGGAGGTCACGAAACCCCTATTTCTACCGTAGGTGCTAGTCTTCTGTGAAAAAACGCTCAAAAAAAGGCAAAGAAAAAGCAAACTTCTGATGTTATGAATAGTATCATCCCGTACCGTAAGCCTTTAATAACTATCAGAGTGTGGTGTCCCTGAAATGTGGCCTCCCGGACGACATCTCGTCATCATCTTATCGCTGTTACTGTTGTTGCTAGCACCCCTATTATAAATAAGGTTATTGTGCCTAAATGAAATCACACTACTAAGCCTGAGGTCATTATAAGAGCTCCGAAGGCGGCTGTTAATGGTCATGGTCTTTGATCTACTAGGTGAAAAGGGTGTTGATGGGTCATATTTATATGTTTTGGTCTAGGTAGAATTTAACTAGAGATGTAAATACGTAAGCTTGAATGCAGGCTACACCAACTTCAAGTATAAATAGTAATCCTAGAATGACCAAGGTTAACGCTCTTACTATAGGTCTGGAAGCTAATATCCAAGTGGCAGTTGACAACAAGAATATGAGTAAATGACCAGCAGTGAGTTTGGCTGCTAGACGTAGACCTAGGGCTATCGGCTGTGCTATTAATCTTAGGGTTTCTATTCACACCATAGCCGGTATTAAGAAGGACGGAGTCCCTTGTGGAACCAGGTGGCTTAATCGTCTTTTGAAAGCCATAAAGAACCCTAAAAAGTTTACCCTTAACCATAAAGGGATTGCTAGGCTGTAGGTGAAGGAGGCGTGTCTGGTCACTGTAAAAGCGTATGGGAAGAGTCCCATGAGTTTTACAGATAGAATTATGAAAAAAACTGCTGTTAGAGTGGTTATCCAAGGAGCGGAAGTCTTCTTTCCGTTTTGAAATAGTAGCTTCATAGCCTCCAGTCGGACAGTTGTTCATATGTAGCTTATTCGGCCTCTAAAAAAGTTGGTTGGGAAAATATAAAGGGACCAGACTACTGCTATCACGCAGGAGACTATCTGTAGAGGTATAAATAAAATGGTGTCGGGCGAAAATTGTCCAAATAATCTTTTTATCATTTTCATTCTTTTTGTTGTTGTTCTATCTTTCTGCTATGTTGACTATTTTCTTCTCTATTTCTTAGTCATTTTTGCTTAACAAGGACTGCTATCATCACTATCACTAATGATCATGCTAGGAAAAATTTTATAATAAATCAGGAAAGGTCTAGTTGTGGCATCCCTTGGAGGAAAAGGAGTTTTCCATCTTCAGATCAAGAGGCTGAAGCTTTTATTAAGCTATCCAAGGTTTATTCTTCAAGGTTCTGTGTTATTCAGGATTCAAAGTTTTCAAATGGGACTGATTCTATAACTATTGGCATAAATCTGTGGTTTGCTCCACATATTTCCGAGCATTGCCCGTAAAATAGTCCTGTTCGTCTTAATAGGAAAGAGGTCTGGTTAAGACGCCCTGGTACGGCATCCATCTTCACTCCCAGCGAGGGGACGGCTCACGAATGTAGTACATCAGCAGATGATACCAAAACCCGGATAGGATTCTGGTAGGGTAGCACTAACCGGTTATCTACTTCGAGTAGCCGGGGTAGACCTGCTTCCAAGTCTGAGGTGGGTACCATATAAGAGTCAAATTCTATTTCGTGGTAGTCCGTGTATTCATATCTTCAATATCATTGATGTCCTATCGCCTTGATTGTGAGAAATGGGTTTTTGACTTCGTCCATCAAGTAGAGGAGTTGAAGAGATGGGAAAGCAATAAATATTAGTATAAACGCTGGTACTACTGTCCATATAGTCTCTAGTTCTTGTCCTTCTAGAAAAAATCGTTTGGTAAGGGACGAAGTAATAAGGGATATAAGTCCATAAAATACCAAAATAATTATTAAAGTTAGTATAATTAACGTGTAATCATGAAAGTAGATTAGCTCTTCCATTAGAGGAGAGGATGCATCCTGTAAACCGAGTTGTGCTCAAGTTGCCATTTTACGTTTGTAGTAGTTTTATTTTTGCTAATAAGTCTGTTTTGTGTCTTCGCGAGAGGGATACCATTAGGGCCAGTCCTGCACTGGCCTCACATGCTGAAAACGTTAGAAGTAGGATGGAGAATTTTAGGTACACAAGTTCGTCATGTATCTGTGACCAGGTAGATATTTTAAGAAAAAGTGATACCAGAAGAAGTTCTAGGCACAGTAGGAGCGAGAGCAAGTGTAATCGTTTTATAACTACACCTATAATTCCCAGGAAGAATAGAGAAAATAACACAGCCGATAAGATTTTCATTTGGAAGACCTCAGATTAAGTGCTGAGAACTTGAAGGTCGAAACTTCATGTTTTTTAAACTAGTCTTCTTTTAGTTTACTTTGTTAGTAGAAATGTTGTTGGGGTTTCTTCAAACGTGTGGTGTGACGGCGGGAATCTTTCGTACTGTCATTCTAGAGATGCTGAAACGAAAGAAGGGGTTCTTACCTTTCGTTGAGAGGCGAAGGCTTCTCATATTAGAAAAAGGAAAAACAGGGCACCTACTAAGGATATCAAGGACCCTATAGACGAAACAGTTTTTCATGTTGTGTAAGCGTCCGGGTAATCTGAGTAACGTCGTGGCATCCCAGCTAAACCTAAGAAGTGTTGAGGGAAGAAGGTTAAGTTAACACCTATGAACATTATGAAGAATTGAACCTTTGATCATAGTGGATGAAATGCTGTTCCCGAAAAGAGAGGAAATCAGTGTGTAAACCCTGCAAATATAGCGAATACAGCACCCATTGATAGTACGTAGTGAAAATGTGCAACAACATAGTAAGTGTCGTGTAGTATAACGTCTATTGAAGAGTTAGCTAGTACAATTCCTGTTAGCCCTCCTACAGTAAATAAAAAGACGAATCCTAGAGCTCAAAGCAGGGGGGTCTCCCAGACTAACTTTGATCCTTGTAACGTGGCCATTCATCTAAATACCTTTATCCCCGTCGGAACAGCAATAATCATTGTAGCCGCTGTGAAGTAGGCACGGGTGTCTACGTCCATACCAACAGTAAACATATGGTGGGCTCAAACTAGGAATCCTAGTATCCCTATAGCTACCATGGCATATACCATACCTAAATAACCGAAGGGTTCTTGCTTACCTCTATAGTGCGCTATAACATGTGAGATCATACCAAAGCCAGGGAGTATTAATATGTAAACTTCTGGGTGTCCGAAGAATCAGAACAAGTGTTGAAATAGTATTGGATCTCCTCCACCTGCTGGGTCAAAGAAAGTTGTTTTAATTTTCCGGTCCGTTAATAACATTGTTATTGCACCGGCTAGAACTGGTAGGATTAGAAGAAGAAGAATAGCAGTTATGAAAACGGATCAGACAAATAAAGGAAGTCGGTCAAAAGTTATACCTGGGGTCCGCATTTTAATAATAGTGGTAATAAATTTTATGGAGGCTAAAATTGAGGAGGCACCGGCTAAGTGTAGGGAAAAAATTGCTAGGTCAACGGATCCCCCTGCGTGGGCAATATTGCTCGAGAGGGGAGGGTAGATTGTTCAACCTGTCCCGGCCCCTCTTTCAACTCCTGCAGAAGCAAGAAGAAGAATAAAGGAGGGGGGTATTAACCAGAATCTCATTTTTTTCATTCGGGGGAAAGCCATGTCTGGGGCACCTATCATTAGAGGAATTAGTCATTTACCAAACCCTCCGATCATTATTGGCATTACCATAAAGAATATCATAACTAAAGCGTGGGCTGTTACCACAACTTTATAAACTTGGTCGTCTTGAAGAAGGGAGCCTGGTTGGGCCAGTTCTGTCCGAATAATAACACTCATGGCTGTTCCAGCCATTCCTGCTCATGCTCCAAAAATTAAGTAAAGTGTACCAATGTCCTTGTGTTTAGTAGAAAAAAGTCAGCGTCTTAGTTTCAT